AGTTTTATTTGGTCAATCAAATTCCCTGTCTTTTTTGTTTGTCCATTAATTCACTACGTATCTATTTTGATATAAGCAAGAAGGAATCGGACTCTAGGAAAAGACAAAAAATCCATCCTAGAATCCCGTTTTTCCCATTTTTAATTTTTACTTTGCTTATCTCTGCCTCTTTTTTTTAGGTTTAGTATCGAGTCGAATTGAATTCTATTACAATAGAAAACTATTAATATATTTCTATTCTAGGACATTGAAATGTGAAAACAGTGACATAATCATAGGATTCTAATTGATTGTGGAGTTGAAAAAAAAAACAAAGAAACAAAGTCAAAAAGTCTTCTTCACAATATACATACTATGACTGACTAGTCATACGGTACAAGGAATTCTCTAAATATGTTAGAAAAAGACTGGAAAGAAGCAAAGGTCTTTCCATAATTTTTTTATTATACAGAATAGAATTACATAATTTATCAACCAAAATTTAGTTCTTTTTACGAGCTTAATATGTTGATAAATCCGCGTACCTAGAAATTCATTTCGGACAGTTGAACCTTCTCAAATTGTTTCTTTTTAAGAACCAAAAAGATTTGTGCCAAAATAATAGATGCCAAGAAGAACAAGAGACCTTGGACACGTAACGGATCTTGAAGCACTATTTCTGCATCCCCCTGACCAAATCCACCCACATTAGGATTACTCGTTAACGGTTGATCAAGTTTGATAGATTCACCCTCTGAAACAAGAAGTTCTGGTCCAGGAGGTATGATATCAATCACTTCACGTCCATCCGATGCATCCACTATTGTTATTTCGTATCCCCCCTTTTCTTTTCGTATAATTTTGTTTACTATACCCGCTGCTGTAGCATTATAAACATTATTATTACTCTTGCTCCCGTCGGGATAAATCTGACCCCTTCCCCTGTTCCCACCTACGTATATGGGATATTTTAAGAAGTGAACATCTCTCTTAGTAGCGGGATCTGGAGAAAGAATAGGAAAGGTAATTTCACTATATTTCTGACCAGGAACAGGGCCTACCACAAGAATATTTTTTTTTGTGGGACGATAGCTTTGAAAAGACAGATTACCTATCTTTTCTTTAATCTCGGGCGAAATACGATCTGGAGGGGCCAATTCAAAACCCTCCGGTAAAATAAGAACAGCCCCCACATTCAAAGCCCCCTTTTTACCATTAGCAAGAACTTGTTTCACTTGCTTATCATAAGGAATTCGAACAACTGCTTCAAATACAGTATCTGGAAGTACCGCTTGTGGAACCTCAATATCTACGGGCTTATTAGCTAAATGGCAATTGGCACATACAATACGGCCGGTAGCTTCTCGCGGATTTTCATAACCCTGCTGGGCAAAAATGGGATATGCATTTGAAATGGGTGCTCGAGTTATTATATATATCATGAGCAATACGGAAATGGATCGAGTAATCTCTTCCTTTATCCAAGAAAAAGCATTTCTAGTTTGCATGGTCCTATAATTGATCCTGAAAATTTCTACAATAAGATTAGGTAGGTTACTGGTATTAGTTCCCTATCCATGATTCTGCTATTTACTGAAATCATTTTCCTAGAATATAAGAAGAATACGAGTAGAAAGAAAAAGAATAAGTGAATTTTTGAATGTTTAGCTTTTATATACAAAAAAAAACAAACTTTATAATTGGATCAGTGGATCGTTTTTTCACTCATTCATTGAATGATAAATCACTACAAGCGACGGAGATACGCGATTTAAATAACAGAAAATCCAATATTTAAAAATTGTATCTAAAATGACTGGAAAAGTGGAAACAAGACCAGATATAATTTGATCATTCTGAGTAAATCCAAAATCCTTATAGACAGAACCAATCATTAGTTCCCAACCATGAGTCGAATGGAATCCTATACATAAATCAGTTAATAAAAGAATAGAAAAAGCTTTTATTGTGTCACTTAAGTTATATAGGAATTCTTGAACCCAAGAGTTAAGAATAATGAGTTCTTTATTACCCAGAATAGAATAACCACTTAGAAAAAGGAAACAGATTATATTTGTCGAGAAGTGCAAAATCGTATGGATATGATCTTGGTTGTGCGTCTTGATCAATTGGATGGTTTCCTTGTAGATTCCGATACGAAGGTTTTGTAAACGTGTTTCCGGGTATTCCTTTAGCATTTCATCCAAGAGGAACAGTTCCTCGAATTCTATGAATTTTTTAAAAATACTTTTTTCTTGAATGAGATCCAAGACAATTTCGGATTGTTTAGTATTCCACCAATTAGTAACCCAAGATTCCAGACTTTTCTTAAATGTAAAAGAGATGCACCAGGGCAAAAAGACTATAGATGTAAGACATAGAAGGGGAATGAATGCTTTCTTTTTTGCCATTTTTCCTCTTTACTGAACTCAGCTTCATCTCATTTGTCAACTCTATATGATAATAATTTTTCTATTAAGCATAAGTTCTATTACAAGTCATAGAGCCTATATATAAATTGATAATCTATTCCCACTTTTTTTTATTTTTAGTTCGGAAGTTAGTTCTTGCCTTGAATTTTAAAAAAGAATACAGAAATCAAATAAGAAAACGAAAGATTCCACTGCCAATTCGAATGAAGAAAAAAAATCTTGTTTCAAAAGCTATCAATTAAAAATAGAAAAATTTCGAAAAATAAAAGCTTAAAGCTTTTATTTTTCGAAATTTGTTTATCAAAATATTTCCATTGGTACACGCAAGAATATGGACAAGTCCCAGGCTTTTTGTATAACTTTGGCTGAAGTCCTATAATAATCATCAATAGGAGTCAGGGGGATGGCCCCCTGTTCTCTGGTTTGCATATAAAGGACACCACTACGATACTGACTTTCTTTTTTAGACCTACTATCTTTTTTAGTTTCGATTTGACTGTGTATTATGAGGGACTGAATATCGTCCATACGGACTCGGAGAAAAATACGACGATTTTTTCCAGGAAATCCGTAACGAAAAAAAGACACCATTCCATTTTTTTTATCAAAAAAATCATAACCACTACCCACATTCCAAAAAATTAGAAGCCACCAAGAAAAACTTAGAAAGAGACCCGCGGTTCCATAGATAGTCATCGTGACCCCTTGTGGCAAAAAAGGAACTAGCTCAGGCTCAAACTCAGACGAAATGAAAGATAAAAAATGCCTACCATAAAAACTGGAAGCTGAAATCAATAACACCCCTAATGAACCTAAAAGAATGAAAGAAGCCCAGAAGAAATCGCTTGGTTTTCGACACCCCTTTACAAAGTCGATCCATCCGTCTTCTGAGCGCCAAGCATGTTTTGACTCCCCAATCATATTTAATCCTCCTTATTAAGGCTTATATGATATTAGTATTTTCCTTTTCTTTTGTTTTTTTGAATGGAATAGTTAAAATGGAATAGGATAACAAATCCAAGCAAATGAATTTGACTTTATCTAAAAAAATATATGAGATTTGTCCCTACTGCCCATATCTAAAAAATCTTGTTTTTTTGAACATGAAGAAATAAAGAAGCCATTGCAATTGCCGGAAATACTAGGCCCACTAAAGGCACAAAAACGGAAGGTAAGTTTATCATAAAATGGGTACCTCTATTTAATATTTGTACCTGTTATTGTTTTTTTTATTGTTATATTAATTTCATATTTTGATTATTCTTATATTGTAATAAAGATAGTCTATAATCACTAGAATTCATATAGACTTATACTAAGTATATTTCAAAAATTATACTAAGTATAGCTAAATGAATATAGATATAGATAATAAATATCTATTCTATACTCTATAGATTGGGTATACATAGTAAGTATAGAATATAATAAATCAATAATACAAAGAAAAAAATGAAAAATATTTATTAATAAAGAATAGAATCAAACGTACAAATAGAATCTAATAATAAATATAAGGAATGTAGAACTAAATAACTGGATGAATTTCGCCCTCTATTTCTACAAGAAACATGTGTATGATAATACACCTTTTTATTATTCTTAGTATTTTTCTATTATTATCCTATTACTTTTCTCTTGTGTGTTCTAATTTTCTTTTTGTCTCAAAATTGATTTTATTTGAAATTCAAAATGAAAAAAAAATTTTAAAAAAGAATTTTAGGTTCTGCTTGATTTTTCATTTTGAGGCAAAGGAAAGAAAGCATGGAGCTGAAATAACTCACTTAGAACCTCCTTTAAAGGATTACGTGGTACGATTGAATCAAATAAGCCCTTTTGGAATAAAAATTCAGCCGATTGTGAACCTTCAGGTACTTCCTTATTCAACGTTTGTTCAATTACTCTTTTACCCGCAAATGCAATGTAAGCATTTGGTTCGGCAATAATGATATCCCCCAACATGCCAAAACTAGCTGTGACCCCCCCAGTAGTAGGAGATGTAAGGATCGATACATAGAATAACTTTTGATTGATTTGATAATCATATAAAGCACAAGAGATTTTAGCCATTTGCATCAAGCTCAAACTTCCTTCTTGCATACGCGCCCCTCCGGACGCACATACTAGAATAAGAGGTAAAAATTGATTGGTAGCATATTCGATCAACCGAGTTATTTTCTCACCCACTACGGATCCCATACTACCCCCCATAAACTGAAAATCCATAATACCCATTGCTACAGGAATACCGTTTAGTTGACCTGTACCTGTTTGAACAGCCTCCGGTAATCCTGTCGTTTTTTGATAAGAATCAATACGATTTTGATAAGGTTCCTCCTCCGAATGAAATTCAATGGGATCCAGAGAAACCATGTCTTCATCCATCGGATTCCAAGTACCTGGATCAATCAAAAGTTCGATTCTATCTGAACTGCTCATTTTCAAATGAGATCCACAGTGTTCACAAATATTCATTTTTGATTTCATAAATTTCTTATAATTTAATCCATAACAATTTTCGCATTCCATCCACAAATGCTTGTATTTTTGAGTATCATCGAGATCAGTAGAACTTTCTCTTTTAGTAAAATCACTATCGTTTGTTTCATTTGTGTTAATTATTATACTAGTACTCTTGCTTTCACTACTATTTCCGCCCTTACCACAAATGTAACTATTAAAGTCACTGTCATTGTATTTGTCACTATCACCTAAAATGTAACTATCAATACAGATGTGAGAACGAAGATAACTCTCAATGCAACTATTAATGTTATTATTCCAAATAGATTTAGTATCATACATGTAATGATCATCATCACTCTTAGAGCCATTCTTCAAATAGCTAGAATTCTTATAACTAGAAAAAAAACTTTCTGGTTTATTTAGAAAAGAATGATCATTGTCAATCTCAAAAATTGGATTTTCAATAGCAAAATAGATGGAAAAACTTTGTCTCTTACTATCCCTAACTAAAAAAGTTTTATCAGATAGTAAATTCCGGATGTTCCTGACACCTATTAAATAATCAACATTGCTGTAACTAGAATTCTCGCTATTATTCCAACTATGAATGTTTTTATCCATATCAGTTAAAATTGGGAGGTCTTCACTTACATTGGTATTTTCAATAGGATCAAAACTATCTATTGATTTACTTAACCCACACCTGTATTTTAACTTCCTATTAAACAGCATAGAATTGAACCACCATTTTTCCATAGAGCTTTTTTCCTCTATTTACATGAAAATAGAATAGATGAATAGTCATTCGATGAAAAATCATATTAATATTTTCTTTTTAATATGATATCTCATTTATTTACTATCAATAATGAAATTTTATGAAATATAAAAAGTATATATCACTAGGATTAATAACTGATAATAATAACGAGCGAGTGGGTATTCAAAAAAAATGATTCTTTTTTTTCCATTCTACTTTATTTTTTTTATAGAAAAAAAATATTCGAATTTCTATTCGAATAGAAAATAATATATTAAATATTCTAAACTAAAAATAAGAATATTCTAAAAATTAGAAGATTTATAAAATTTGATTTTCAATGATTCTTTTTTTGAAATGAATGAAAAAATAAAAAAACCTCATAGGGGGTACTGTATTTATGGACGGACCCAATTACTTCATTGAGTCATTATTAATTTCCTTTTTCCTATATTATATCTTCTAGATATATCTTCTACCTCTATCCATTTTTTGTATTTTATTTTCCTTTTGAAGATCGATAAAAATAGATTTTTGTGGTTATAGAAAACAGCATTCTATGTCAATAACAAGAAATAAAAAATTAGGTATGAATAGAACAAGAGAGCGGGGGGGATAAAAGAGAAAAGAGTTCTATAAATCTATATAGAAGTTATCCACACCCTCTTAAATTTAATTAATTGAATTTCGTTTGTTGATTAGGGCAAAGTTCCATAAAAACACCCGCCTTTTTTGAAATATCCTGAACAGTTCCTGTAGGTTGAGCGCCTTGTTCAAGGAAATTTAGAATAACAGGAATATTAAAATAGGTTTGATTCTTTATTGGATCATAAAAACCCACTTTCTGAAGATCTCTTCCCTCTCTTCGGGATCGAACATCAATTGCAACGATTCGATAAACGGCTCATTGGGATAGATATAGATGAACAATATACCCCCCCTCGAAACGTATAAGAAGTTTTCTCCTCGTACGGCTCGATCAAATTAAAAATTATGTCGTCTATGTATAAAAATCTGATGTCAAATAGATCAATAAAATCAGCAAATCAATTAGACTATGATTTCCGTTTTTTCTTATTCTTTTTCTTTCTGAAAAAAAAAGAATAACTCTTCGTATTCGCAATCTCATACCTCAATTTGGATAACTCTCAAATAACTCAAATGAAAAGAAAGCCTTTAGGTATTTCATTTATTGAGCGGTCTCTACCCCCTTTTCTTTTTTGTCTTCTTTAGAATCGATTTGTTTTTCTTCATTTTAATAAGAATTGTTGAGACAAATTGAAAAAGGTATTTACTTGTTCCAAGATCCTTTAGCTTTTTCTTGAATCATTGGGTTTAGACATTACTTCGGGGATCTTTAATCGTTTCAAAAACGGCAGCAACATACCCATTTTTTTCTTTCAAGGTGGATTCCCGCAGATACACTTTTGATCGAAATAGTTTTAGCAATTCCAATAAATTTGGAATTTTTTTGAACCTTGCTCGAATTGGATCCTTTCGATTTCTCTATCAAAAATTGACTTACGAAGTTGTTCTAACTTATTCATTTTCACTAACCTTAGATACTTGCCCTTTTTAAATAAATAAACTCGAGCTCCATCATGTACTATTTACATCATCAATCCCTCTCCCGTCCCCCAAACAATGAGTTCTAGTGGAACAGAACAAACGATGTCGAGCCAAGAGCATCCCGATTTCTATAGAATAGATTCTATCTACTAGAGATAAAGGCGGATGTAAGAATCCACAGCTAATCTAATCATGTCTTTCAAGTCGCACGTTGCTTTTTACCACATCGTTTCAAATTCTATATGACTGGACAACAATTTAATTTCTAAAGTAAAGAAGTATAAAAAAACAAATTAACTCGATATTGTATGAATAAATTTTCTATTCTATTTTAAATTTCTATTCTATTTTAAAAGTTTGTAAATAGAAAAAATGAATTTATTCAAAAAAAAATAGAAAGAAGTATAAAATAATAAGAAATAGATCAATATATTTCTTATAAAATTATCCACAATTATTACAATAAGATTACAATAAAAAAAAAGATTCGTTTTTGAATCTACATCTACATATTCATAAGCGACTCGATTTACATTAGAGTCGAATGATTCAAAAAAAGAAAAGGTAATCTTTATTAGGATATACAATTTGTATTCAAATTGGTATATATATCATGAATAGATATGATCTGGGACGGAAGGATTCGAACCTCCGAATAACGGGACCAAAACCCGCTGCCTTACCGCTTGGCCACGCCCCATTTTCGATTCGACACTAATAAACACTATTATTGTTTGTTCGTCAATTCCAGTTCCCAATTTTTTCTATAGAAAAAATTGTTGCTAGGATTTTGATATGCATGGATATCGAATTAAACTGAATTTATTGATCATTACATAAAATTCAATTAAGATATTGTATGAAAGTAAGATTTCTTCGATGTTTTATTTCAGAATGAAAATATTTTGAACTGGATAAGTTCAAATAAAAAAAAAAGTATTTGGGGGTCTGATTTTATTTGATTCTTTTTTTTTAGTTTTATTACTCATTTTTTAATATTCATTCATATCTATAATGAATATTTTTTCAAATTCATAAGAAATAAGAATTCAATATTTGAATTCTTTCTATTTAAATTATTATCCATTTTTTTTATTATTTTCTATTTTATCTATAGATATTCCATATATATCTATAGATATATTTATTCTATATATATTTCTTTATAATTCTTTTCTTTTTTTGAATATTTAATTCTTATCTTAATAATAATTTATAATAAATCATATATATAATAAAATATATAAAAAAATACAATAAAAATGAAAATTCGAATTCAAAAAAAGCAAAAATACAATTAATTTTATTAAAGAACAATATTTTTGTTATGCTTAATATCTTTAGCTTGGTCTGTATTTGTATTCACTCTGCCTTTTATTCAAGTAGTTTTGTCTTGGCGAAATTGCCTGAAGCCTACGCTTTTTTGAATCCAATTGTAGATATTATGCCAGTAATACCTTTACTCTTTTTTCTCTTAGCTTTTGTTTGGCAAGCTGCTGTAAGTTTTCGATGAGATCTTTAATTTGAATAATGTCCTAAATAAATTCAGAATGTATTCGAAAACAAAAATGTGCACATTTTAACAATTTACATTTTAACAATTTATAAGATCAGATAAGTCTTACAGTGTGAATCCTTGATTCCAATATTGAAATTTTTGGATAGACAAGAAAAATCCGGACCATCTCATCATTTCCGTTTTTTCCATTAAGAAATCCTAATCCTATTAATAGATTTGAGTCCACCACCAATACCTAGATCTCGATTGTGGATATGAAAGAAAATTTTTGATAATAGTAATTATGGGTAATGGTAATAAAAGGCTCGACTCTTATCAAATTCCAATTTTTTTTTTCTATTTCCTCGAAATCACTTCATTTCTTAGAAACGTAGTATCAAAGGAAACATAATGTGAAATAGAAGAGAATCTATTCTCTTTCTCGGTCGTTTTTTTTTTTTATTATCTTGGAGATTTTGTAATGCTTACTCTAAAACTATTTGTTTACACGATAGTGATATTCTTTGTTTCTCTTTTCATCTTCGGATTCCTATCTAACGATCCAGGACGTAATCCAGGACGTGAAGAATAACAAAATCTTTTTTGTTTTATGTGTTTTCCCTACTTGTGCTGGATTTTGAAATATTTTTTGTTTTTCTATCTATTTTACATTTTTAACTAGTAAAAAAATGTAAACAAAATTAAACAAACAAGGAAGGAAAACAAAAAAAGAAGCTCCATCAGTTCAAAAGAAAAAAAATATCAAATCATCAATCAACGGAAACGGAAAGAGAGGGATTCGAACCCTCGGTACAAAAATTCGTACAACGGATTAGCAATCCGACGCTTTAGTCCACTCAGCCATCTCTCCCCAATTTAAAAAATAGAATTATTATGTTTATGTTACATCGCATAAACAAAAAGAACAAAAAGTAGGGATTGAAAAAGCCTTCTTTATATCTTTTTTGATATTTTATCTCTCTTTTTTTTTCTATTCATTATTCTATATTATAATATATTAATATATATATTATTATATAGAATATTCATTATGAAATATGGAATAATATATATTTAATAAATTCTATATTAGAATATAATATATATTTATTTGATTCTATTTTTTAGTTTGTTTTTTTATACTATACAGCCAGAGCCCAGCTAGGTACTGGCATGGCTCTTTTTTCCCATGAATCCTGGATAACAATGAATTATTTCAACGTATTTGATTTGAAAAAAAAAACTTGTATTGTAATTAATTTAAACATGATCAAACATAAAAAAAATGACTTTTTG